GAAAGGAATTCCTAGGGATCCAACGAACAACGTAAATAGAACCAATACAAGTATAGGAAATAACATAGTATTATCCGATTCATAAGGATACGAAAAAAACTTCTTATTTCCAAAACGGGTAATAGTAATAAAAGGTTGTGTGATGTTTCTTGCATTCTGATCAATTCGATACGTTTTTTTTGAAAAAAAATAAAAAATCTCATGATTTTTCATTGTTAATAACGTTAATAAACTAAAATTTTTGTTAATTTTTTTTGAATCTTCTTTACCCCATAGAGATATTGAATAGAGGGGGGTATTCTTTTTGCCACTATAATTTTGAAAATTAACGTTTAAATGTCCTTCAAAAGTAAGTAAATATATTCGAAACATATAAAATGCGGTTAATCCCGCTGTAAACCAAGCTATTATTGCGAAAATGGGTGAATACAACCAAGTATCATTAAGAATTTCATCTTTGGACCAAAAACAAGCAAGAGGCGGAATACCACAAAGAGAAAGTGTACCTAATAAAAAAGCGGTTTTGGTAATTGGGACATGCTTTGTTAAACCCCCCATAAAAACCATATTCTGACTTTTATTTGGAGAATATCCAACAAGAGTTTCCATTGAATGAATAACGGATCCAGATCCTAAAAATAATAATGCTTTCGAATAAGCATGAGTAATCAAATGAAATAAAGCACTTCGATAAGACCCCATACCTAGAGCTAACATCATATAACCCAATTGAGACATTGTGGAATAGGCTAAACCCCTCTTAATGTCTTTTTGAGCAAGGGCAAAAGTTGCTCCGAATAATATTGTTATTACTCCTACCAAAGAGATGAAATTCATTATATGAGGGATGACTATGAAAAGAGGAATAAGCCGAGCTACAAGAAAAATGCCCGCAGCTACCATAGTAGCAGCATGTATAAGAGCCGAAATAGGAGTAGGTCCCTCCATGGCATCCGGTAACCATACATGAAGGGGAAATTGTGCAGATTTAGCAACTGCACCGGCAAATAATAGAACGGCACAGAAAGTAACAAATAAAAAATTGACTTCATTATGATTATTAGAAATCAAGTTATTTAATATTTTGAATAAATCTCGAAATTCGAAACTCCCTGTTATCCAATAAAAACCTAAAATTCCTAATAATAAACCAAAATCCCCAACACGATTAGTTACAAATGCCTTTTGGCAAGCATTTGCAGCAACAGGCCGTGTGAACCAAAACCCTATTAATAGATATGAACACATTCCTACCAATTCCCAAAAAATATAAATTTGTATCAAATTAGAACTAGTAACTAATCCTAACATAGAAGTACTGAAAAAACTCATATAAGCAAAAAATCTCAAATATCCTTGATCATAAGACATATAATTATCACTAAAAATAAGAACCATAATTCCAATAGTAGTAATCAATATTGACATAATAGAAGTAAGCGGGTCGATCAAGTAACCGAATTCTAAAGAAAAATCATTATTGATGATCCAAGACCATACATATTGATAGATAGAACTGCCATTTATTTGCTGAATAGACAGATTGATCGAAAAAAGCATGACTATACTTAACAAAAAAACACTTTGAAAAGCCCACATACGGCGAAGACTTTTTGTTGCCGACGGAAAAAGAAGAAGTCCCGCCCCTATTAATATAGGAACTGGAAGTGGAAGGAAAGGAATTATCCATGCATATTGATATGTCTGTTCCATAAAAAGGTTTTTTATTCTTAATTTATTGTTTCCGATTTACCGGATCCTACCCCCTTTCAATAAAAAAAAAAAAAGGGTCAATAAAAAAATCAAGAGATGTACTAACTTAAAGATATTTTTCGAATTTTATATATTATCTGGGTCTTTCCAAAATACTTTAAATATTAAAATAAAGAAGTTACAATTGGGCAAATGATATAACCAACTTGCTCAAAAAAAGCGAATTTTGTTATTAACTAAGATTTTTTTAACAAAACGTGTATCTTTTAACAAATTAATTACTTTAATTACTAGTTTGATTCGAAATTTAAAATGTAATATGGAAATATTCTTTACTCAAGTTTGACCAATTAATAGAAAATTAAAGTTTTAATTAGGCAATGGGTTTTTAAAGGGTTCTTAAATCCTTGGGTGTTGGGTGTATTTTATTCTGTATAAATATAAATGAAAGAAATGTAGAAAAAAAGGACAGAGCTCAAAAGGGAAGGTCTTTTTTAGGTTCTTTGTCTCACCAAATCAAATTTATATAGTACAACAGCGGATTCTATAGTATAGATGTGAATCATAAAGAACACAAAATAAAGATACGAATCAATAAAACGAGTCCTTCTTACGAATATTCTATGTATATATATTCTATGTATCTATGTATATATATATACTTTTGTTGAAAAAAATTAAATTATATTTTTATAGTAAGATTTTGTACGATTTTTGCATATCTTTTATCTATATATATATTATCTAGAGAATAACTCGATAATAAATAGATTCGTTTTGACCAACA